TTGTACAAATCTTTCCATTTTCCAATTCGATCCGATCCATTCGTTCGTGGAGCTATTTACTCGATCACAGACATTTCTGCAACACCTCTAACAGAGGAACAAATAGTCAATTTGGAAAAAACTTATTGTCAGCCTCTTTCAGATATGAATCTATCTGATTCAGAAGGGAAGAACTTGCATCAGTATCTCAGTTTCAATTCAAACATGGGTTTGATTCACACTCCATGTTCTGAGAAGTATTTACCATCCGGAAAGAGGAAAAAACGGAGTCTTTGTCTAAAGAAATGCGTTGAGAAAGGGCAGATGTATAGAACCTTTCAACGAGATAGTGCTTTTTCAAATCTCTCAAAATGGAATCTGTTCCAAACATATATGCCATGGTTCCTTACTTCGACAGGGTGCAAATATCTCAATTTCACCCTTTTAGATACTCTTTCAGACCCATTGCCGATACTGAGTAGTAGTCAAAAATTTGTATCCATTTTTCATGATATGATGCATGGATCAGATATATCACGGCCAATTCCTCAGAAGATTCTTCCACAATGGACTCTGATAAGTGAGATTTCGAGTCAATGTTTACAGAATCTTCTTCTGTCCGAAGAAATGATTCATCGAAATAATGAGTCACCCGTTCCATTGATATGGGCACATCTGAGATCAACAAATGCTCGGGAGTTCCTCTATTCCATCTTTTTCCTTCTTCTTGTTGCTGGATATCTCGTTCGTATACATCTTCTCTTTGTTTCCCGAGCCTATAGTGAGTTACAGACAGAGTTAGAAAAGATCAAATCTTTGATGATTCCATCATACATGATGGAATTTCGAAAACTTCTGGATAGGTATCCTACATCTGAACTGAATACTTTCTGGTTAAAGAATCTCTTTCTAGTTGTTCTGGAACAATTAGGAGATTCTCTGGAAGAAATACGGGGTTCTGCTTCTGGTAGCAACATGCTATTGGGTGGTGGTCCCGCTTATGGGGTCAAATCACTACGTTCTAAGAAGAAATATTGGAAGATCAATCTCATCGATCTTGTAAGTATCATGCCGAATCCCATCAATCGAATCATCTTTTCGATAAATACGAGACATCTAAGTCGTACAAGTAAAGAGATCTATTCATTGATAAGAAAAAGAAAAAACGTGAACGGTGATTGGATTGATGAGAAAATAGAATTCTGGGTAGCGAACAGTGATTCGATTGATGATGAAGAAAGAGAATTCTTGGTTCAGTTCTCCACCTTAACGACAGAAAAAAGGATTGATCAAATTCTATTGAGTCTGACTCATAGTGATCATTTATCAAAGAATGACTCTGGTTATCAAATGATTGAACAACCGGGATCGATTTCCTTACGATACTTAGTTGACATTCATCAAAAGGATCTAATGAATTATGAGTTCAATAGATCCTGTTTAGCAGAAAGACGGATATTCCTTGCTCATTATCAGACAATCACTTATTCACAAACCTCGTGTGGGGCTAATAGTTTTCATTCCCCATCTCCTCATGGAAAACCCTTTTCGCTCCGCTTAGCCCTATCCCCTTCTAGAGGTATTTTAGTGATAGGTTCTATAGGAACTGGACGATCCTGTTTGGTCAAATACCTAGCGACAAACTCCTATGTTCCTTTCATTACGGTATTTCCGAACAAGTTCCTGGATGACAAGCCTAAAGGTTATCTTATTGATGATATCGATATTTATGATAGTGACGATATTTATGATAGTGATGATGACCTTGATCTTGATATTGATAAGGAGCTGCTAACTATGACGAATGTGCTAACTATGTATATGACGCCGAAAATAGACCGATTTGATATCACCCTTCAATTCGAATTAGCAAAAGCAATGTCTCCTTGCATAATATGGATTCCAAACATTCACGATCTGCATGTGAATGAGTCGAATTACTTATCCCTCGGTCTATTAGAGAACTATCTCTCCAGGGATTGTGAAAGATGTTCCACTGGAAAGATTCTTGTTATTGCTTCGACTCATATTCCCCAAAAAGTGGATCCCGCTCTAATAGCTCCGAATAAATTAAATACATGCATTAAGATACGAAGGCTTCTTCTTCCACAACAACGAAAGCACTTTTTCATTCTTTCATATACTAGGGGATTTCACTTGGAAAAGAAGATGTTCCATACTAACGGATTCGGGTCCATAACCATGGGTTCCAATGCGCGAGATCTTGTAGCACTTATCAATGAGGCCCTATCAATTAGTATTACACAGAAGAAATCCATTATAGAAACTAATACAATTAGATCAGCTCTTCATAGAAAAACTTGGGATTTTCGATCCCAGATAAGATCGTTTCAGGATCATGGGATCCTTTTCTATCAGATAGGAAGGGCTGTTACACAAAATGTACTTCTAAGTAATTGCCCCATAGATCCTATATCTATCTATATGAAGAAGAAATCATGTAAGGGAGGGGATTCTTATTTGTACAAATGGTACTTCGAACTTGGAACGAGCATGAAGA